TTGTTATTGTTATAAAGGATTCCCTTTCCTTATCGGGATCGGAACTAAGAGAAATGGTTGGGACAACAAACATCCATCTTGTTCGTACTTTGGATACCCATATAACCATCGAAGATTGTTGAAGTGACTAATTCCTGGAAATTAAGGAGCGTCGAGAACAAAGAAATTGTTGGAGTTTACTTTATTTATCTAGTACGAACACGCTTGATGGTAAGAAAAGATCTTTTGCAAGAGGGTTGGCTAGAGATTTCTTGTAAAAACATTAGCCCCGCTCAGTTCATAATGACAATATTTCGACCTTTTTTTTAATTCCATGGATTATTCTCATTATGCACATAAAGGAGGAGCCGTATGAGGTGAAAATCTCACGTACGGTTTTGGAACGGAGAATTCGTTGAATCGAATGACGACCGTAACGGATGTCGGCTCAATCCGAAGGAAATTATGCGGAAGCCTTACAGAATTATTATGAAGCTATGCGACTAGAAATTGATCCCTATGATCGAAGTTATATACTCTATAACATAGGCCTTATCCACACAAGTAACGGAGAACATACAAAAGCTTTAGAATATTATTTTCGAGCACTAGAACGAAACCCGTTCTTACCACAAGCTTTTAATAATATGGCTGTGATCTGTCATTACGTGCGACTATCTCCACTATAGAAATAAAAAAAGGAAAGAAAGAGCAAATACGCTAGTAAATAAATACGCTAGTAAATAAAATAGGCTTTCTACATATTGCATCGTCCAAAAAACGATTTTTATCAGCTGTAACAAAAAAATAAAAAAAAAATAAACTTCATAGAAGTCAAAATATGAAGAAATATATATGCCTAGATACTTTATTCTATGGATAAAGGATCTAATTGATAGAGGAAGCACCGTAAAGATCAATTAGCGAGGTTTTGGGCCGATACAATAAATAAGAACTGCTTATTTATGTCATGATATGAGATAAAAATTAGGAATCAACTTATGTAATAGAGCCGATCCCCTAAGTTATTGAGCAGCGGTGTAGCATCAGATCCCAAAGACAGTAAGTCTTTTTTATGAGGAAGAAGTCTTTTTCAAGGATTCTATATAAATTTATATATGATATGAAACCGAGATAGTTACCTTTCAGAAAAATCTAACGGACGATAGTCCCGAAACGCCTATGCTTTATTTTTCTGAAGGTGGGAGAAAAGATAAAACTTATTATTAATTTAATCCAAATTAAAGTTTGAAACTCATGTAATTAACCTCTTTTGGTTAACCCGAGACAAATCGATAGGATCTATGAGAAATCTCATTCAATTGGATATATGGTAGGGTAAAAAAATGGGACACCAAAAGAATTGACTGCCGAGCCGTATGAGGTAGGAAACTCTCAAGTACGGTTCTAAGGGAAGGAATTGATTGACCCGCCTATTCCGACCGGGGAGAACAGGCCATTCGACAGGGGGATTCTGAAATAGCGGAGGCTTGGTTCGATCAAGCCGCTGAGTATTGGAAACAGGCTATAGCGCTTACTCCTGGTAATTATATTGAAGCGCAGAATTGGTTAAAGATCACGAGGCGTTTCGAATAAGAACAAGAGCTCTCTGTTTATTTATTATTTTCGGATTAGAAATTCTAATTAGAAATTAGAAAATTCTATTACTATTAAATTCTATTCTTATTCTATTAAATCCATTTAATTAAATAATTAAATTACCTTACCATTAAAATTATTAAATTAGATTTTCTATTCAATTTGAATCTTTAAATATTAAAAAATCTTTAAATATTAAAAAATATTAATTTAATTGGAATTGTTAATTGTGTAATTGTTTGTTTTTGTTGGACCCATTGGTCAGATCATTTCTCTCTCTGGGAAAAACCAATCAAAGAATTTCATTATATCCTTTCTAAAATCGTTCTATTTCGTCTGATATTTCGTAAGGATAAGTAATACACGGATATAGCAAAATAAAAAATATATATTTTCTTTTCTGCTTCTATTAAAACGAATAAAAACCCCTCGAATGACTCAATATCAATACTGGAGTATCCCTTAGTAATGAATGCTCACGCGAGTTGGGATAGAGTAATATTCTTTGTTCTATCTATGTAAGACAAAAAAAACTCCATCTAGGAACTTCTAATTAAGATAGGAATACAATACACAGGTTGCACAAAAAAATTGTTTTTGCACCAATGTAAGTAAAGTCCGAAAAAGGTTTTATAAGATTAAAAAAGGTCCGTTGAGCGCCTCATGGATATGTCATAATAGATCCGAACACTTGCCCCGGATCGACTTCCAGATCATAATTGCTCTAGTGAATAACTAAAGAAAAAATAGATAGATAAAAAAAAAGATAGATAAAAAAATAGATAGATGAGAGATAGATGAGAGATAGAAGAGAAAGAAACTAATTATAAGCGTCTCTCATAGGTTCACTAATTACTTGACTGTTGGCGGGTCTCTTTGTATGTGTTGTCCGGAAAGAGGAGGACTCAATGATTATTCGTTC